ACCCCATTGTCAAAACAAGAATATGGGATGCATAGATCTAAAAACAGTTGGTGCATAAAATTACGATCTAATAATCTAATAGATATATCGAAATCGTATTCTATTGTATAACTTATTCTATAAATAGATATTAATACTCCTCTGGAATCAAATAAGGGTAGCGAAAAGCTTTTTTTATCTTGTGGTTTAGAAGAAACTTTTTCCCTTACTTCAGAGAGAAGGAAGGTAATACCCAAAATATTCTTGTGGAATATCTAGGAATACAAAAATTTCACCGGAAATATCGACAAATTGATACGCAGTCCAAAGAAATGAAATATAAAAAAAGGGGTCAACTGCTCCAATTTCATATCTATCTAATTTTATTATCAGAATAGCGGATATAGTCCTGATTCAATAGGTCAGGTCCACTTACTTTTCTCTTTTTATTTGTTGATTTGGCATCTTTCAAATGGATTACCTTGGAGTAATTGAAAAAGAAATCGGAATATTTGGTGATTCAATAGACAACTTATCTTATCATTTATCATTATTCAGTATAACGAGAAGATGTTCAACTTTAGAACTACTAGAATGTATTATCTTTAATATTATACAGTTGTTTCCTTTCACTTTAAGGAAAGCAGAAAACCCTGTATTCTACGTTCAAACAGGAATACTACGACTTGGGTTGTATGAAAAAACGTAAAAAGCCCCTTATCGGATTTGAACCGATGACTTACGCCTTACCATGGCGTTACTCTACCACTGAGTTAAAGGGGCCCTTTAACTAACTTAATTCCTGAATGAGTCACTATGCAGATAAAAAATCTCTCTCTCCCTATATTAGAGAATATGTTATTATAGACTATACTATATAATATAATAAATAATAAAGAAAGTAAATGCGGCGGGTGGCTCTTTCCGGAATGATCAAGTTGATTTACTGTTGAGTCTCAGATCAAACCATTTATGGATCTTGTAAAACTATCACTTCAATGAATCAAGCCGACCCTCATTTTTTTCTTTTCTTAAATTGTTCCCTATCAGACCAAAAATAACTTAAAGCATGTACCTACTAATTTGACAGAAATCCAAGATATTTCATTAAATCATGTGATGGAGAAGTTGGATTTGTCCTCTTAAGCCACAAAAAAAATTTCCGAAATTTTTTTGATTCCCTTTCTCATCCCGGATTTCTCCTTTATAAATTTTCTAGTTTACTACGAAGACGTATTTCGGCTTAAAAAAATGAATAAATCAAGAAAGTAGAAGAAATGGTGTTGAAAGTTTTATTTTTATATTATATAAAATATCGTAGTAATATAGTATTAGTAATATAGTATTATAGTTAATCGAAACCTTTTTTTCCTATTGAATTTAGATTTAGAGAGAATTTTCTTAGATATTCGATTTTTATTTTAGTTTTGACATACAAAATTCGAATTCTATTCTACTAAATAGGTCAAGTAAATAGGAATGACGAATCAAAAAACGTTATGGAATCCTGAAGAACGAAATGATCCCTTGAATCGAATCATATTCTTACATTCTCTTGACTCTATTGACAATTTCGAAAAACTGTTGATACTATGCTCATAGTCTGATGGCGGTCGGACACATATGCCCCCATCGTCTAGTGGTTCAGGACATCTCTCTTTCAAGGAGGCAGCGGGGATTCGACTTCCCCTGGGGGTAGGGTACTATAAAAGCAAGTTGATCGTGCATTATTAATAAGCCTAAAATTGAAAATAGAATGGATTTTTTCTGGGTCGATGCCCGAGGGGTTAATGGGGACGGACTGTAAATTCGTTGGCAATATGTCTACGCTGGTTCAAATCCAGCTCGGCCCAAGAAGTCCATTTTTCGATATACATATCTTTACTTGTATTTGTTTTTTTTATTTGCTCAAATTTTTGTTCCAAAAAATTCCGATCTAGATCTAGATTCATATCAGTATCTGTAAGTAGAAAGATCTATAAGTATAAAAAAGAAACGAGAAAAGAAATCAATTTTGATTGAAAAATGGATACTCAATCGATATCAATATGAATCGATTTAGAAATAAGGATTTAGAAATAAGGAAAGAATCACTTGTAATGTAATTCGTGTCGCTCTCACTAAAAAAGAAAGTGCATAATTATGTGGATATCACTATATTACTCGTGTCTCTGTTACAACACGAAAATTTTTTGAATGGGTTTGAAGAAAATCCTAAAAATATTGATGCGGTAGCCCTTATTTCCCTGGGATTGTAGTTCAATTGGTTAGAGCACCGCCCTGTCAAGGCGGAAGCTGCGGGTTCGAGCCCCGTCAGTCCCGACGGATCCAATAAACACATCAATTCACCTCGCCATTTTCATTTTATGAAAAAAGAGGTACAATGAAATGAATAGAATTTAGGTCATTATCAATAGAAATTTTTTCTTTTTTCGTTATTTCTCCTCACCAAATATATAAATTTTTATTGCTTCAACGAGTAACTATTGGTGGGAGAGAGATATAATTGGATTAGTCCAATTTTTGGGAATATCATATTCAGGATTTCAAGGAATAACATACTGGGTTTGGTCTTTCAATTTATCGCCTCTATCTTATCTAATGGAATAGAATTTCTCGGGAGCACATACACAACTAGAATTCATTTCTTGTACCCTCCAAAATGGAATCTGAGTTACCCCGAAAAAGAATTTTCAGATTCAAAATGAAAAATCTCTCCCCTTCTAGTTCCGCTTTTTGTAGTCTCAATGACTCAAACTAACTCCGTTTTTTAAATCTATATCATTGAAATCGAATTTTACACGGAACTTTTTTTACTATATGCTAGTACTAATCTAACAAAAGAGAATATTTAAAAAAGAGCAAACAACCACCCCCTTTACTACTATTTGTGTTATTTGTGGGGTAATTAAGAATAGTTTTCCTTTTTATCTTATTGTTATTAGATAGAATTATTAGAATTAGAAAGTTAAAGTAAAGGTGCTATCGAAAAACAAACAAAGCCTAAAAAAACGAAAGATTGTTATAGAAGATTAGATCTTTTATACTATACCGGAATTTGGCTTTTTCACAATTTTCTTTTTCGTGTAAGAAAAAGAAAATTATATCATTAAAAATAGGAGTTTCGAGTTTAACTCTCGCCCCCTTTTCGTTTTACTTCTAGTGTTGTTATTTTTTGGGGTTTGTTATCAATACAATGTAAATGGAAAGGAAAGCGAGCGGTCAGATGATACTTCATCCGATGATTGTACAAGGAAGACGGTAGGGTGTAGAAAGAATGTAAAAGAATAAGAAAAAAAAAGATTTCTTGATTCGATTACGAATTCAATTTTCTATTGAGTATGGATAAAGGATCTTCCTATGTTATACTATTTAATTCGCGACGGCGAAGTAATTTGATAGCCCAGATATTGTTATTTATGTTATTCATAACATTGATGCGATTCAATATCATCGAGATGTAATTCATCCCGTTGAATTTACAGGCGAAATTTTGATTATCTCTATGGGATTAAATCCCGAGTTATTACGAATTAAAAACCACTTAGATTATGGAAGTAAATATTCTCGCATTTATTGCTACTGCACTCTTTATTCTAGTTCCTACTGCTTTTTTACTTATCATATATGTAAAAACAGTCAGCCAAAACAATTAATCTAAATGAAACTTGACTTCTTATGTCTTTAGCAAGGATAATTATTTAAGAAAAAAAGGATTCCAATTTCTTAAATCTTCAATAAAATACGCAGGCTAGAATTAACAGTATTCTATAAGATTTTATAATATGGTAGAAAGATTGATATATTTCTTTCTACCATCTAGTAGACTTGCGGTTTTGGAGTGTATAAAGTTGTACTCTATAAAGATACAGGCTTAATAGAAAGCAATCTTCTACAATATCTATCTTCATATCGATAGAATTCGATATGAAGATAGATAGGGCCCCAGGTCTATTTCTTTGGCTACATTTTTTCTTGATTTGTATTGTGTATTGATTCCGATCAATCCGAAAAAAGGGGGGGGTAACTCTTGCTTGAATTCCGAGATTTCGGATTATTTTAAATCGAAATCCCAATATCTATCAAAAAAAGAAAATCAAAGAAGTAAAATAAAAAGTCTACGGGCAGGGCAATTTAATAAAAAAAGCCGGTAATCTTTTTTAGCATCTCTAAAAAGTATTTGATTGAATCACTAGCAGAAAGGAGTATGGGAACTTCTTCCAATTCCGAAAAGCGGTAGTAAACTCTACCATTTTGTAACACTTGAACCGTGATATGAAATGCGTCGACGTCGATAAAAGCCTAAATCCAATTTCTACAGCAATAAAGCAAGCGGCGAGTACACAATACGCGACTCGCCCGGGGCAAGATTTTCTTATGCGTAGTATCTTGTTGAAGAACCACTATGTATATATTCTTTACCCTAGAAAGTAAAGTGCGCATTCGTTTAATTTCATATTTATCAGTAATAACAAACAGAATTAATAACAGAACGCCTTTTTTTAATAGCCAAAAAATAACAAACAATAAGAAGGGGTCTGTTGTTTCTCATTGTCCCTATCTAATATAAATCTGATAAGAAAGTCTGATCGATAAGATAGATAAGAGCCCTTGAGCGAAATAGAGAATTTAGGAAAATGAAAATTTCTTACTATATATATGTATCCCCTTCCGAAATACAAAGGTGGGAATCATTGAAATATTTTTTTTATTGACATTTTGATTTTTTTATAGTTCGAATTAAAGTTCAAACAAAATATTTTGGAGAATGATCTATAAAACAATTGATAAAGTTTGATTCCTTATCGTAATTACATTCATAGTACTTCTAGAGTCCACTTCTCCCCCATACAACGAGCGAAAGGGAAAATGTAAAGACTACCATTAAAGCAGCCCAAGCGAGACTTACTATATCCATGTGAATTATGTCCCCTATCTCTATGAATACGAAGGAATTATTCCATTCTTGTTCACTAATAATAGTGAAATCCAGGGTGCATAGTCAAAAGGGGATTGTTACCCTCAATTCTTTATTTAATGAAACAATCCAATAAACGCACTTAATAATATAAGAAATTAAAAAAAAAATAGAATTGGGACAGATTACGTACAAGCAAAATATGCAACGACCCCCGTGAACAAGGGAGTCTTACTAAATATAGCATTCTATCGTGTGGGAATAACAAGACCTCTTCTTTTGTTAACCTTCAGAATTCATTCATAAAAAAAGTGAAAAAACGGAATTCGACAATCAAATATTGATGGCCTATTGGAGTACTCAAAGACATTCGTGAGTTTGTAGACCAAAGTTGTTTCTCCATACTAACAGTTAGACTCCCCTTTGGTTATCCAATCGAATTCAAGGCCCAGTCAGTAAATATCCCATTCCATTAGTAATGGAAAGACTATCAAGACTTCTCGACTCCCTTCATAGTACGAAAATTTTTTTGAATCCTCTACACAAAAAGTTATGGATCTTTGCGAGAATTTCCATATGCTTCGAATCAAGCGCGTATCAACAGCCCCCTCTGCTGGAGAATATTTAGGTGAGTTATATCAAAAAAGGGGGGTTTTAGGTCTTTTGTTAACCAGGCGACACCCAGATTTGAACCGGGGAAAAAAGGATTTGCAGTCCTCCGCCTTACCGCTCGGCCATGTCGCCAAAAAAAAAGATGACAATATTACCCCTTTTTGGTTTGAGGGGATTGCTGAATTTGTTTTTTTTTTTACTTGCATCTTGAATCCTGTTTGCCTTAACCAAAAGAAACCATTCCCCTTTTTAATTATATCGGCCCTTTTGATTGTATAAGTATCGCAAAATACACAATACCTAAAAACTTCCCCTACCCTTTCCATTGAAAAGGAAAGTTTTGACTTTCCTTCATCAAAAAATTCATCAAAAAATTGAACCATTAACTATTGATTTGTGACTTGACTGCGAATTCATGAATGATTTTTTTATTTGTTTGTTTCCCTAATGACATAAGAAAGTCAAAAAAATACCTAATTATTATTGATTGAATTGATTCTTTTCAAAAATCTTTATTAATTTCCATTTTCTCAATTTCGATTCTAATTCTATATTATTAATATGATTAGGATTTTTATGATTATATATTATATATATAAATATTATATAAAAAATCTTTCTATATGTAAAGGAAACCCCGGAACCAGAACAGAACTTGCCCGGATAGAGAATCGGATACTCAAATAGAAAATAGAATATAATGTGAATAGATAATTTTCCGAAAATATCGTACTTCAATTTTTCATTGAATCGATTGACGAAAAAAGTATAAATTTGAATAAACCACCACCCGCGCTGCCCCGAATAGAATTGCAATAAAAGAAAAAAGGAGGAGACAGACAGAGGGATGTATAAAAGATAGCTACACATGTTTAATAAATACAACAAAATACAACCCGCTTCCCAAGTGTATTTTACGAATTCTAGTAAAGTAATAATAAGAGAATTCGTCAATCTCTTTCTTTTCTCGGCAATTTTTTTTTATAACGAAATCCCAAAAGGGGTTAAGTAAGACAAAAACGTTGTACTGTTTCTGATTATTCTATATTTCTCTCGGCAAACAGATCAAATCGAGAATCCGTTTATTTTTCCGGTATCCAGGTAATATCATTATAAATCAAAATCATTATAATAGTAGTAATTGAATCATTTTTGTTCTGATTCTGATATAGTATATTGTAAAGCCCATAAATCTAAGCAGCAGAATTTTGGTTCCAAGAATTTTTTATCAATTTCTTTCATCTCTTCTCTTACAAATTCAATTCCAAAATTTTACTTGAGTAGAAAATTCTCTCTCCCCATTCATACATATTTCATCCTGTCCTTATATGGACATATCTAGTATGGACTAGGGTAAAATTTTATGTGATTCAGTAAACAGAATAAAAATTCCATCGGCATTGGGTTGATCTATACGATTCGATGAAGAATGCGCTAATAATGAGATTTTTCTATAAATGGGAAATTCGTTTCAAATGTTCCGGGATGGAAATGAGGGAATGTCGACAATACCTGGGCTTAATCAGATACAATTTGAAGGATTTTGTAGGTTCATTGATCAGGGCTTGACAGAAGAACTTTATAAGGTTCCCAAGATTGAAGATACAGATCAAGAAATTGAATTTCAATTATTTGTGGAAAGATATCAATTGGTGGAACCGTTGCTAAAAGAAAGAGATGCTGTGTATGAATCACTTACTTATTCTTCTGAATTATATGTATCCGCGGGGTTAATTTGGAAAACCAGTAGGGATATGCAAGAGCAAACAATTTTTATTGGAAACATTCCTCTAATGAATTCCCTGGGAACTTTTATCGTAAACGGAATATACAGAATTGTGATCAATCAAATACTGCAAAGCCCCGGTATTTATTATCGGTCAGAATTGGACCATAACGGAATTTCGGTATATACCAGCACCATAATATCAGATTGGGGAGGAAGATCAGAATTAGAGATTGATAGAAAAGCAAGGATATGGGCTCGTGTG